TGAACCCACACGTAAAAATGACATTGCCATAAATTGATAAGGTAATATTTCCATTTACTCATCAGGAGAGGCGTGCCTTTTGAGCCCAAAAAGGCTTTTCCTTGATACCTAACATAATGAATAAAAGGATCCTTGAACAACCCTAGCTTGGTTTGAATAGAAAAGACTTCTACAAAAGGTTTTTTTATTTTTCCATAGAAATGGATTCGCTCAAAAAAGAGTCCAAACGATGTTGATCGTAAATAAAACGACTGGTTACGAAGAAAACCGAGGATGTATTCGGATTCACATACATGAGAATTATAGAGGAACAAGAAGCATTTTTGATTCCTTTTTAAAAAAATGGAAATGGACTTCTTTAGTGTAATAAGGCTATTCCAATTATCATACTTGTAAAGAAAGAAGCGTACTAAATGTAACGAGGAAACATCTTTCACCCAGTAGCGGAGGGTTTGAACCAATATTTCAAGATGGATGGGAGGGGTTATTTCTATATCTGACACATAAGTTAAATGTACCAATTGATCTTCTAAAAAAGGAAATAAAGAATGAATTGAGCGTAAATTTTTAAATTTTACTATTTCTTTCCTTTCGAAAGAAGATTCTAGTCGTAGGGAAAATAAAATTTCTATAATTACTGAAAAACCTTCTGATAGCATTTGAGAATACAAATTCTTATTGTGCCCCAAAAATGCATTTTGGTTAGAACCATTAGTATTAGTAAAAAGAGCTAAATGGTTCTGTTGATACATTCGATTAATTAAACGTTTAAGAAGTAGAAAACTCAACTTTTTGTCATAATCCCCATTTTCCAACAAAACGGACCTATGATCATGAGCAAATGAAGAAATATACTCTTGAAAGATAAGTGGATATAGGAAGTCATGTTGACGAGATTTATCGAGGTCTAAAGATCCTTTAACTTCCTCCATTTAAAATGGAAATTCGATTTGAATAAAAGATAATGGATTTCTTGGATTATCAAATGATACATAGTGCGATACAGTCAAAACAAGGTATTAGAGGAATATAAAAAAGAAACACCTCGGAGATAAGTAAACTCATCAACGGACTCTCTATCCTCTCTTTTCCATATAAAAAATTTAGATTCATTATAGGATAAGAAGGTGGTTAGAAATCCTTTATTTTTTCAACTTAATCGCTCTTTTGATTTTGGAAAATGGATATTTATCAATATACGGCTTCTTTTACACAGTCATCTCCACTCTAACAGGGAGAATAGTTAGGATTTTTTTTAATGGATAATCCATTCATGGGCGCAGCCTTTCCCGTAGCAGGCACTAATATATTTTTAACGTATAATTAGATCGGGTAGTCGTTCAAATTACGAACATAAGCACGTAGCTTTTTATTTCCCTACAATTGGAGCCAAAAGGCTCTATCCATTTATTCACCTGACCCAACTTTCAATTTATTTTTTTTTTGTTTGCTCCAAGAATTAAAATCAGGAGCAAGCTTTTAAGAATGAAATAGTTTTAGAATTCTCTATTGATACGACATGCTATTTTTTCCAGTCATTCCCATTTAGGATCAGTCGTGGTCGTACAAACTCTACCGACGGTATGGACGAATCCCTTGCTTCATCCAGATATGTAAAAAATCCTAATCGCACTTAAAAGCCGAGTACTCTACCGTTGAGTTAGCAACCCCAAGCCAAAAAGTCTATAAATCCAGTCAAAACCAAACTAAAGATTGCATGACACAATCGAAACATTGAACTAAAAACTAATAAAAAATGAAGGAAATAAAAACCTAAATCTATGGAACGAAGATAAATGGATCCTTTTCTTTTTATCCACGATCTAATTATATTTGTTCGATAGACTGTTGTCAAGATAAATGTTGAGAAAAAAATACAATACAAAAACGACAAGAAATTCCATTCTAATCTAAATTACTAAGAAAAAAAGAGGGACTTGTGTTGGATTGGCACTACATGGATTATCTACATAGATAATAGATAGATAAAAACTAAATGGAAAAAGCAAATAAGAAAAAGTTCCCTAAAAACATCTGCCTTCTTTGAAATATCATGAACAGTTCCTGTAGGTTTAGCCCCCTTTTCAAGGAAATAGAGAATAGCAGGAACATTTAAATGGGTTTGATTCCTTATTGGATCATAAAAACCCACTTTACGAAGATCTCTTCCTTCTCTTCGGGCTCGAACATCAATTGCAACAATTCGATAAACGGCTTATTGGGATAGATGTAATACCCCCCCCCAGAACCTTATAAGAAGTTTTCCCCTCGTACGGCTCAAGAAAAAATGATTTGAAATTCTATAATTTAAATGCCACGTGGATCCCTAAAATAATTAAATAAATAGAATCAAAATAAAGCCCTCTCTTGTTTTCAAAAAAACAAAAAAGGCATTCGTACTCATAACTCAAGTTAGATAACTCTCAAATAGTTCAAAGAATGACCTTAGGCATTTCAGTTATTGAGTGGTCTCTAACCTCTTTCTGTCTCGTTTAGAAGTTTTTTATTCTTCTCTAGTTATTAAGACAATTGAAAAAAGTCTTTCCTTGTTCCAAGATGTTTTATCTTTACTGTGAATCCGTGGGTTTAGACATTACTTCGGTGATCCTTAATCATTTCAAAATGGCAGCAACATACCCTTTTTTATGATTTCTTATATCAAAGAATCATTCGAATGCTTGATTCCCACTTTATACACTTTGGATCAAAAGAGTTTTACCAATTCGAAAAAACGGGTTTGAAACGTGTTCGAATTCGATCCTTTCGATTTTTATCTTGAAGATACACTTACGAAGTTGTTCCAACTTATTCATTGGCACTCACCCTAGATTCTTGCCCCTAAGAAATCAATCAATACTTTATACTCGAGCTCCATCATATTATGTACTATTTGAATTACAATTGAGAGTAATAGAACAGAACAAAAGATGTCGAGCCAAGGGCACCTTCATTGCGATCTAAAATGACGGATGTAAGAATCCACAGCTGATTATGTCCTTCAAGTCGCACGTTGCTTTCTACCACATCGTTTCAAACGAAGTTTTACCATAACATCCTATAGTTTAGAAATGGAATCATGAGTAGTCATTGGTTTGGTCAGTACTCCGTATATAGTAATCTATTTGACGTGTATATGGGTGGCGAAATTCTTTTCGAAGGAAGTCCTCACTAAGAATTCACCTTAAATCCCCTATTTAAATTCCAAATTTTATTGTATAAAAATATTGTATTATTTTTATATTTATATAATTATAGAAGAATAGAATTCTATAATAAAAATAGAATAAAAATAACATGAATAAACGAGTTCTTTGTAATGAATCTGCCTCTTCCAGTACCGAGAACTCACAGGAAAAATATGGAAAACACATTTCCTACTTCGACATCATTATTTGAATATAGCACATGTTTTCAGCCTATCCTGAGATAGAAAAATCCATCGTTCTTTTCTAATTCACCCATCGATAGGTTAAGGAAAATAGCTAAGTAAAAAAAATTCCAGGTTTTTATGAAGTGGATAAAAAGAGTGATATCTGTGGAAAATTTTTCTTCCTTATTGCTTTATCTGATTAAAGAAATAGGAATCGAATGAGTAAAGGATTTCCGTATCTATTCGCTAAATTAAACAACTGGCAACTTAATTATGGATTAACTATTTCAATTAAAAGGATCACAAACATTTGTTACAAAAAGAAAAACACTGTTGTTACTGAAATAGAACAATACACCGAAGTCCCCACTTGAAAGTAAATTTTCTGTAATCTTTCCATAAAGTGACTAGAATAGGCGAATCACCTCCTCTCAAAATTGTTATCCAGATTTACAATTATTAATTTATTTTTTGAATTAGAGCAAAAATAGAAATACCTAAAAAGGGGGTTCAAACAAAAGAGCATCTGTTACGTATGTAATTTACTTGATCTTTTATTAATGAGATTTGTAGCAAAGATAAAGGTATTAAAATGGATACTTTTCGTTATGGAGATGATGAAGCATAAAAAAAGCAGGCCTTTTTCCGAGATGCACTAGGTGAGCTAGGCTAAGTATAAAAAAGGGTTCGGATTAAGCTCTTGTTCCTAATTTTTATTTTACCCCACTAAAGTTTTGTCTGAAAAGACTTAATACCCTTGATTGAATTCAATTACTACCAATACTTTTGTTTAGAATGGAAAAAGTCTTACTAATTAATCGATATATCCGTTTAAATTAAAGGATCTGGCAGGTACAGTTTTTCTAAGTACTTATCTTCAGTATGAATATCAAAGAGCATGTGCCTATGATGAAAGGACTGTACAACTTCTTTTTTTTTATTCAAACTAGTGTGATTTATGTTACTTATACCTGCCTGAATAAAAAATATAGGTGTCATTTGAACTCAATTAAGTTTGTAAAAAAGATATGGTTCATAAAAGAATTAGTATTAGTATTAGTAACAAAGTAGAAAGAAGAACCAAATTCTATCCAATAGGCTATTACTCTGTTATTGTAAATAAATGATAGTTTTGAAAAAAAGCGTTCTTTAGTTGCATATAATCCATATCCTCTGGGACGGAAGGATTCGAACCTCCGCATAGCGGGACCAAAACCCGTTGCCTTACCACTTGGCCACGCCCCACTTCTATTTAGATTCTTCACTAATAAAGATTAGTGTTAGTAGTGGTTGTTCGTCAATTCCAGCCAAAATTTCTATGGAATGGATAATTTTAAACACGTGCCAATATAGAATTATATAAAAATGGATTGATCATTACATATAATTTAATTAAGATATAAGATATTGTATGAAATTTGAATTTCTTCTATTTTGAATTGAAAATAGAAGTATTTTTTTTTTTATTGGGTAAGTTCAAAGAAAAAGAAGAGTTTTTGAGTCTATTTTACTTTCTTCATTTTCCCTTATAAAAATAACTCAATCAAAAAGCAATTATCTCCAAGAACAAAAAACTTTTGTTATGCTTAATATCTTCAGTTTGAGCGGTATCTGTATTAATTCTGACCTTTATTCGCTTCATTTTTTATTTGCCAAATTACCTGAGGCCTACGCCTTTTTAAATCCAATTGTAGATCTTATGCCAGTTATACCTCTGCTATTTTTTCTCTTAGCCTTTGTTTGGCAAGCTGCTGTAAGCTTTCGCTGAGATATTAAATATAATACTGTTTAAATATAATACTGTTCTAGAAAAATGCATGCTTTATTCAATAAAAAAAACTAACAATTGATAAGGGCTGAGCTCTTGGTGCAAATTTTAATAGTTGCTCTAAAGCTGGATCACCTCATTTCTGCATTCTGACCCTTTTCCGGTGAAAAACTCTAGTGGGTTACCCACCAATTAACTATTTTGGTTTTGGATATTAAAGAGATTTTTGGTAATGAAAGAGTCTTCTTCCAAATATTACAACTGAATTTATGAAAATTCATTTTTTTTTTTTGAAACTGCTTCATTTCTGAGTATCAAAATAGTTAGAATATGGGGTATAAAAATGGCGAATCTATTCTCTTTTTTACAAAAAAAAAATGATATTGGAGATTGTGTAATGCTTACTCTCAAACTCTTCGTTTACACAGTAGTTATATTCTTTGTTTCTCTCTTCATCTTCGGATTCCTATCTAATGATCCAGGACGTAATCCTGGACGAGAAGACTAAAAAATAGGATAAGACTTTTTCCTTTCTTTTGCTTTATTTTATATTTTAAGATTTTCTTAGAATTTTTTCAATTTACTCCTTTAACTAGGAATTTGACTATAAGAAAATAAAAAGTATTTCCTTTCCGATAAATATTAAAGAAAACAAAAAGATAAATTCAACGGAAACGGAAAGAGAGGGATTCGAACCCTCGGTACGAATAGCTCGTACAACGGATTAGCAATCCGACGCTTTAGTCCACTCAGCCATCTCTCCAGTTGAAAAAGAATAAGTACTATGTTACATTACTTAACATGTATAAGGTAAGGATTGAAAAGAGTATTTCTTCTTTATTTTTCCTTTATTATTTTATTATATGGGTCTAAAGACGGTTTAACCGCAACCCCATTATTTTTTGATAAAGTAAGAGTAAGGGCTTTTTCATTCCCATGGCCTGGCCGGGTTAGTACCTAGCCGGGCCTTTTCAAAAAACTTTAGTCTAAAAGGGACTATTCTTTTTTTTTTTACTAGATTACTAGATATAGTATATAGTTGGAACTAATTCCTAAAACTAGAAACTAGACGTAAAAAAAAAGGATAATTTAAAAGATCCTTTCCTTTTTGTTTGAGAAATTCTTTACTTGAAAAAGGGGGGGTTAAATTTTTTAAACGTGGATTCTTCCATCAGTTATTTTTATGTTATAGTTATAACTGAAGTTATTTTATCAAACCCTAATCGGTCCAAGCCCCTCCAGCAAAAAAAGATAGAATAGGTTATTTAAATCATCCTTTTTAGTAAAAATGAGAGTCACCTGACAAAAGGCATCAACACTCTAAATTTCAGGATTTTTTCTGATACCGCCACAATTCTTTTTTGTTCGACAAAAACCCATTTCTATACAATAATGACATTGTAGCGGGTATAGTTTAGTGGTAAAAGTGAGATTCGTTATATGAATCCCCTAATAGTTAAGGGGTCCTTCGGTTTTCTTTGTATTCCGAACAAAAACTTCATTTCTTAAAAAGGATTTAACCCTTTACCTCGCAATGACAAGTTCGAGGACAAATCCACATTCTCGTGATTTTTATCCAAATTGAAATTCAAATTGGATTCTGAAATTACGAAACAGAATTTTGATTGAATTGGATCAATACTTCCAATTGAATGAGTATGAGTAAAAGATCCATGGATAAGGAAAGTAAAAAAAAATTCTAATCGTAACTAAATCTTCTTTTTTTTATTTGTCGAGGGAAAATGGAAGTAAAATAGCTATAAAATGATGACTTTGGTTTACTATAGACATCAACATATTCGTTTAGCTCGGTAGAAAAGAAGACTTTTCCTCAGGATTCTCTCCAATAGAAATAGAGAACGAACTAACTAGAAAGATTTTTCTAATCTTACTCTTATAGAGGGATCATCTATAAAGCGAGCTGTCTTGAATCTATTCAAGATAGAAAAAGCTGACATAGATGTTATGGGTCAAATTTTGTTGTTGTTTTTTTTTTTCGTTCACAGCTTAGATCATGGAATTTCTCCATCTTCCATAAAGGAGCCGAATGAAACCAAAGTTTCATGTTCGGTTTTGAATTAGAGACGTTAAAAACCCTGAGTTGACGTCGACTATAACCCCTAGCCTTCCAAGCTACCGATGCGGGTTCGATTCCCGCTACCCGCTTTTTCGTTTTTTTTCTATTTAATATATATTTTAATATATATATATATATTATATATATTATAATTTATTTACTTTTCTATATTAAATAGAAAAGTAAATAAATATAGCAATAGAATTCAATGAAATCGAATGCAGAATGAATGACTGCATTATTGAATTGAATAGACAATTATCCTGATTCTATCACAAAAAACCC